AGAAACAATATAGAATTTCTTTTTTTAGCACTTAACCTTTTCACCGATTCAATTGTTCAAAAAAGAATTCGAATTCGCAAAGAAGAGAGAAGATTTTACCTATTTTTTTAGTAGAATCTGTAGAATAGGATTGAGGTGCGTAATAATTTTAAACATGCGCAGATATAACTCTAGTCTAGCTATAGTTATCTATATAGATGTTTCTTCCTTTATTGCAGTCCTATTCTATTCATTCGGAACAGCACATGTCGTGTTAAATTTTTATTTTATCTATTTAAAATCTATTTAAAATCTATTTAATGAAAAATTGTAAAAAAAAAATGCAAGTACGAAAATTTCTTGAAAATTCTCTTATAGGCATTATATACGGATAAGATACCCCATTAGATAATATCTGTGTAACAATTTATGTTCTAGGGTTTACATATACTGATAATTGCTGTTATAATTGAAATGGGATTTTTTTCTTGAAAAATAAATACTGATTAGTTATGTCTCAATTTGGATTTTCTTATCTCATTAGGAAAAAACCAATTTTTTTAATTAAAATTGAAGAATCATTCATGAATTAAATTAATAGTTAATGGTTCCGATTTGTCCTGAATTTTAGCTTTTTTGACTGAAAATGCACGTTTGTTTTTTTCAATAGAAAAAAGGGGGGAAGGGTCTCTTTTAAGAATGGGATTAAGGAAAACAGAATCGAAGATACAAACAAATAAAAAAAACAAGTTTAGAACCCCCTTTTTTAGTTTTTGGGGGGTATTCTCATATATTTTTTTGTATCATTTTGGCGGCATGGCCGAGCGGTAAGGCGGGGGACTGCAAATCCTTTTTCCCCAGTTCAAATCCGGGTGTCGCCTGGTCGACAAAATAGCTTATTCCGTTTTGTTGATATAAAACTTGACAATTTTTTTTCCAGCAGAAGCAAGCAGGGGAAAGGGACTCTTGAGACTTCCTTGATTCTAAATTCTAAGCATCTGCAGGTTTTTTTCTTTAAAATTCTATAAATCCTTACGTCTCGGATTCAAGAATTCAAGAAAGATTCTAGTAGTGAAAAGGAATCGGTAAATCTTGATATGATAGTCCTTCCACTACTAATGTAGTGTCTGTCTACTGACTGGGTCTTGAATTAGATTGGATAGGGATAGATATAGATCGGACAGGGAATCGAATTCCATTTTTAGTTGGGGAAGGGGCGAAAAAAACTTTGTATACAGACTCCTGAAAGTATATGAGCACTCCGGCATTTATTCAATATTAGTTAGATTGAATAGCTAATTGGCTTTCTTTTTTTTATTATTATTTCTTTTTCTATTTATATTTCTAATTATAAATAGAATATAAAAATCTATTTATATTAATTAATATATTTTAATAATATAAATATTAATAATATAAATATTAATATTCAAATAAAAAAAAAGAAATAAATTTAAAATTCAAATATGAAATTCAATTTTAAATAAATAATATTATATTCATATTCCATTTTATTCATTTATTCAAAAAGAATATTATAATTAATTAATTAAATATTCTAATAAATTGAAAAATAAAATAGAAATATTTTTTAATATTTAGAAGATTTTAAATATTTATAAATTAATATTCTAAAATTTTTTAATATTTAATAATATTTTAGAAATTAAAATTTAATTATTAATTAAAAAGAAAAAAGAATTCTTTCTTTTCGGCAACCCCTAGTGAAGTGAAAGAATTTATTCGGCTGTCTTCCGATTGTTTTACATTACAGAGACAATCGGGAGACGGTAAGGATTAGATTAAATGGAAATAAGAGTATGCGAAGTGATCTATCTTGATTCTATATATTTTTTTTTTTACTTAATGAAATCGAGGACAACAAAATCAAAATAAAGCATAGGTCTTATTATTCCTACCTGTTAGTAACATTCATTCCCTTAATACTTCCAAGGGTATCTCCGGATATTTTGTTTGTACTTAATGTTTTCTGATTCTACTAGAAATCATATAAGAACTTGTTAGATGTTATAATTGGATTTATTGGATTCTTTCGTCAATGATGTTAGGCCAGAATAGAATCCCTTTTTGACTCTGTGCCAGTGATTCCACTATTATTTATTAGAACAATAACAAAAATGAAATAATTCCTTCATATTGATAGAAATAGGAGACATAATTTACATGGATATAGTAAGTCTCGCTTGGGCTGCTTTAATGGTAGTCTTTACATTTTCCCTTTCCCTCGTAGTATGGGGAAGAAGTGGACTCTAAAAATACTACTAATTGAGTTGAGGGAAAAAACTAAAATCAAACTGTATCCATTGTTTTATAGATGGGTTCTGAAATCTTATTTTTCTATTTAATTCATTAATTCCATTTCTAAATCATTAATTCCATTTCTAAATGGAATTCAAAAATATCTGCATTTCGGAATTATAGTGTATTCGAATGGAATGGAATAATGTATTCTATGGATAATATAGAAATAGAAAATACTCTTTCAATTAAACAAATATTTGACTTTTTCCCATGTTCGTATTTTGAAAGTCAAGGTAATACAAATAATCGGAAACTTATTCCAACCAAATTCTTTATTCTTTCTAAAATTTCGATGAACTGGCTCTTACCAAAGTTATATATGTACAATGAGGAACCGCGGAACCCTTTTTTTTTTTTATTTATTTTTTTATCCCCCCTTTTTTTTTCACTTTTTTCAAAGAGAAAAGAAATCCGTTTTTTTATTAGTTATTAAGCGCGGATACACACTTTCTATAGGAAACAAAATAGACATAGTAGTTGTCTAAGGAGATACTACACATAATAAGATATTGCCCTTGCCTTAGGCGAGTCACATATTACGTGCTTATCGCTTGTTTTATTATTTGGTTTTTTATTTATTTGAGTTTCGAAATTGGATTTATGTTTTCATTTCCATGGTTCAAACGTTAAAAATCGGTTGGGTTTTACTAATATTTTCGAAATAGGAAAAAGTTTCCCATAGAACCCCTAGATCATCTGTTAACTATTTAATTTAATCAATTACTTCTTCGGAATGCTAAAAAGATTATTTGATTTTTTTTGAATATGATACCGGGATTGGTCTTGAAAATAATCAGAAATCTAGAAATTCGAATCGGACGAAAAAGAGTTGCCTTTTGATTATTTCAGATTGATTGGAACCAATACAAATCAAATAGATGAAACAAAAAAAATTGGGACGCTATGTGCATTACATATATGTGATTGATATTCTATATATATGAAGATAGATATTGTAAATCGATTCATATTAAACCTCTATCTTTATAGAGTAAAACTTTATACACTACAATAATAGATAGTATGGTAGAAAGAAATATATTTTATTTCTTTCTACCATACTATCAGATTTCATAGAATACTGCTGATTCTAGTCCGATCATTTCATTTAAGAGTAAGACGCGAAATTGAAATCCTTTTTCATTTTTTCTTCCATCATTGCATTGATAAGAACTAAGAAGTAAAGTTTAAGTCAAATTAATCACTTTGACTTTGACTTACCGTTTTTACGTAAATTATAAGTAAGAAGGCAGTAGGAACTAGAATGAACAGTGCAGTAGCAATAAATGCGAGAATATTTACTTCCATAATCTCATCGTTAGATTTCTCTTTAATTCGCAATAACTCGGGATTTAATCCCATAGAGATGATAAATCTTTCGTCGGTAAATTCAATGGTATAAATTACATCTCGATGATATCGAATCGGATCAATATCATGAATAACAATATCTGAACTATCAAATCGATTCATCGTCAAGAATTGAATAGTATAACATAGGAAGATCTTTTATCCATACCAAATTCAAAAATTTATTTCTGATCCAATCCAAAATTCCTTTACTTTTTTTTTAATATTCTCATCCTTCGATTAGTAATAGGATAAACATATATCAAAAGTTCAGCGTGAAATTGGAATGAGATAGATTGTTTAAAATGCAAATAATTAGGAATTGAAATTGGTACTTAGTACTTGAGGTTATACAAAATCGGAGCCAGAAAAGGATAAACTTTGAATCCTAAAGTGTTCTATCAAAATCAAAGGAACTCCTTTTTTTTGTATCGTGCAAATTCCATTTGTGTGTGTGTGTGTTCGCTGTAAACATATTCTATAGTACTCTATTTCATTACACAGATCGGGAGTAATCGAAAAAGCCAGGTCTAGTAGTACGGTATCTCTTTCTCTTGGAATCCTGAATACGACGCTACTAATAATTGTGCTAATCCACATATGTTTCTTTTCCATCAATCAGTATTAGTTGAAGAAATGGAAATTACCCTATTGGTTTGATGAGAAATGTGAAACGAAAAAAAGAAAAAAAGAGAGATCCCTGTTAGGAATGAGATTATGTTTGTTATTTTGACTCCCTTTCACAGAAGAAATGAATTGATGTATTTTTTTATTGGATTTCTATCCATCGGGACTGACGGGGCTCGAACCCGCAGCTTCCGCCTTGACAGGGCGGTGCTCTGACCAATTGAACTACAATCCCAGGAAAAAAAGTGTACAGCATGCATATTCTTACGATTTCATTCAAACCTTTTCTATTTCGATTTTAGATTAGAATTGTCTTGTTCTAACTGGCAGAGGCGGGACTAATATATTGATATTGATATTTATATGGATATGCACTTTAGCGAGATCTACACGGATTACTAGTAATCTGTTTGTTATTTCCAAATCGATTGAAAATCAATCTTTCAATAAGAAAATAAAAAAGAGTCTCTTTTTATTTAGACTTTATACTTACAGATCTTGATATGAATCTAGATCATTAGCAAGATCTGGAAAAAATACGTAATAAAATAAATAGTGGTAGGGATGTAGCAGATTCTTATTCTTGTGTATCAAAGTTCATTGGGCATTTCCGGAGAACAACAAACGGTTACATCATTTCATGGTGGATCGGCGAATTATTGGGCCGAGCTGGATTTGAACCAGCGTAGACATATTGCCAACGAATTTACAGTCCGTCCCCA